ACTGCTTGTGTTAGGGAAGCTTTTTCAGCGTAATTAATTTAACCTAACAAAAACGTAATCACGCTCTGTAGGACTTGAACCTACGACATTGGGTTTTGGAGACCCACGTTCTACCGAACTGAACTAAGAGCGCTTTCTTAATAAGGTTTCTTTTTTTTTAACCCTAATACATCTTACATACATAATCTTTCATTTTATCATACTATAAAATGAAAGATTATGTATGTCCAATTAAATCTTAATCGATCTCAATCGATCCCTTGTTACTGCTCAGAGGAGAAGTCATAGGTAGGGATGACAGGATTTGAACCTGTGACATTTTGTACCCAAAACAAACGCGCTACCAAGCTGCGCTACATCCCTTTCAATTGGTCTACAGTGTCATTGTAGAGAATTCCTGCCTTGTTTTCCATATCATTTTTTTCATTGATATATTCATTTATCTTGCCCTTTCTTCTTTTTGGTCTCCTAGCATATACCACATATAATAAAAAAGGAAAATGCATTTTTTTTGAAATGCTCAAGAAAGGGGCTTTTCTTTTTTTTAAGAAAGGGCAGAAATATTTTCTACGGAATTGTTATCCATTTAGGGATTCCGCGTACAAATACAAGTGGTCCTTAATCCTTAACTACAACTATCTATGTATCTGATCATATATGTATTAGCCTTATGTATTACAATACAATAAAGAAGGAGGATTTTCAATGCGAGATCTAAAAACATATTTATCTGTGGCACCGGTACTAAGTACTATATGGTTCGTATCTTTAGCGGGTCTATTGATAGAGATCAATCGTTTATTCCCAGATGCGCTGACATTTCCTTTTTTTTCATTCTAGTTATTGACGTGGGAGGGTTTGAATAAGATTAGAGATACAATTCTATATCCGAAACTACATCTCACCCCATTTTTTCTCTTTTTTCCCTTTTTATAATTCCAAGAAGGGATGAAAGAGAAAGAATAAAAGTCGATTCAATCACAACTAAAAAAGGGTAATTGAATCAAATTACTAGAGTGAAAAAAGAAAAGGAAATGCCAGTCTAGGGCAAGATTATCATACAAGATCCTTAACAAAATCTAATACAATTAGATTAGAACTATAGTTAATTGTATTACTTATTAATTACTATCTATTGATTTCAGCGAAATCTTTTATAATTTGGTTTCGTTCTAATTTTTTCTTTTTTTTTTAGCTAAAAAATATAGAAGAGTTGAGTGAATCAAAAATCCAAAGGAGTTTCATGGCCAAGAGTAAAGATGTACGGGTAACGATTATTTTGGAATGTATCAGTTGTGTTCGAAACAGTGTTAATAAAGACTCAAGGGGTATTTCCAGATATATTACACAAAAGAATCGACACAATACACCTAGTCGATTGGAATTGAGAAAATTCTGCCCCTGTTGTTCCAAACATACGACTCATGGGGAGATAAAAAAATAAATGGAACAGTCAAAATGACATATTATAATATATTATAATATCTAAATATAGATTCTAATCTAAATAAACCCATATATAAACAAACCAAATCCTATTTTTGAATTCTAATTTATTTTAAATCCGACCGAAATAGGATTTCGGGAAAAGGAATAAACAAACCATGGATAAATCCAAGCGACCCTTTCTTAAATCGAAGCGATCTTTTCGTAGGCGTTTGCCCCCGATCCAATCGGGGGATCGAATTGATTATAGAAACATGAGTTTAATTAGTCGATTTATTAGTGAACAAGGAAAAATTTTGTCAAGACGCGTAAATAAATTGACCTTGAAACAACAACGATTAATTACTATTGCTATAAAACAAGCTCGTATTTTATCTTTGTTACCTTTTCTTAATAACGAGAAACAGTTTGAAAGAACTGAGTCGACTGCTCCAACAATAGGTCTTAGAACTAGAAATAAATAGGTTTAGTTTACTTTTCAATCGAAGCAAAATTCCAATTCGAACTAAAACTTGGTTGGTGTTGTGTTCGAAAAATAGGAGAATCCTAATTTAATTCGTGTGTCATAATAAAAAAAAGCAGCGGGGAAGAAAAAATAAGTTTTTATTGAATTCTTTTGTTCATTTTGACAACTTTATCTTAATCTTATCCTATTTTATCCTCTACCTTCCCGGAGTTGATTCTCCGGGGAATTCCAGTCAAATTACTCCAATGGATCCAATATTTCATTGGAAATCATATAAAGACAATTCCTATTTAATATAGCTATTTGTGCAAGTATTTTACGATTTAGAAGCAATTGACTTTTGTACAGATCATTTATTAGTCTACTATAACTACAGGATACTCCTTTATTGCGAATTACTGCATTTATCCGAGTAATCCATAAACGACGAAAATCCCTCTTTTTCTTATCTCGATCGCGATGAGCCGAAATTAAAGCTCGTATTTTCTGTTGAGTAATAGTTCGAGTAAGTCTTGAATTAGCCCCCCGAAACTTGATGCAAATAAACGAATTTTGTTTCTACGTCTCCGAGCTATATATCCTCGTCTAATTCTAGTCATTGAATAAATGAAACTTTGATGAATAACTAATTGAGTTGCTGTCTATCAGTTATTCTTTTTCCCCTTACTGATTTATTTATAACAAAACGGATTCTTCGGATATATAAAATAAAAATTCCAATGACTTTTGCTACTATAACCTTCCCAACCACAATTTTTTCTTATTTCGAAGTGAACTGTCTAAAAATAAGAAATTTTTTGATATCTAGTATCCATAACATAGTCAAATAGATATATATAAAGTAAATATAAAAAGAATAGAGTGGTTCCATCGTTTCTATGGTTACTTCTTAAACGGTGAGGTCCTCTCTATACACCGGAGCCTTTTCCTTCATTTAATGAATCTTATTTTTTTTGGTAACTTGTACAGTTCACACCGTTGTGTGGCTCTACCCATGAATTATCCAGTAATAGGTCTTTCACAATGAGATCTACCTATACAGTAACGGTATTTAATTCTGAAGGTTAGCTAGGTAGCTGATCCTGTTAGGCCGTTCTTAGAAGTATAAAATTTCTTCTTCTTAAATAATAAATAGGATTTCCCCCGCTTAATAAATAACCATTTGTTACCAATGGGGAATTGCTTCTCAGCTTATTGGATTTGCACCAACGGAAACCATAAATTTCATACGCAATAGGGAGATAGAATAGATTTTAGCCATTGAATTGAAAAATGTCATTTTATTCTATTTATTGGTACTGATCATTCATACGGATTGCTACTGGTTGTTATTGGTTCCTTTCTTTTGTTCCAGCCCATGATCTGAACGAGTCGCACATACACCCTAGTACATGTTCCTCGGCGCTGAGGACATCCCCTAAGAGCGGGGGATTTCGTGACATTTCGTATTGGCTGTCTTGTGTTTCTAATAAGTTGTTTAATAGTTGGCATGCTGAATTGTATACAGACTGAGCTGGTTTAGATCGCTCCTAACCGGATGCTTATGAATTCTTTCTATTTAATAGAATAATATTAAAGAACCGGGTAAGACAATAAATAAAATCTCAATCAAATCGCGGATTTATGCGAAATCCTTGCTATTTTCATCCAACTGCTACAAGATCCACAATTCCGTGAGCTTGGGCTTCTGTTGCTGACATAAAAACATCTCGTTCCATGTCTTCGGATACAACCCAAAAAGATTTACCTGTTCTTTGGACATAAACCATTGTGATGGTTTCGCGCAGGTTCAGTAGTTCTTCCGCTTCCAGGATAAATTCTCCCGTTTGGGACTCATAAAAAGAACTCGCAGGTTGATGCATCATTACCCTGGTGATATAACATACAAAAGGGTTTCGCAGAATGGGGTAAAGAGAAAACCACTAACAAGAAAAAATAGAACCGTACAGGCATCTTTTGCATATTGCATACGGCTCACGAATGGAATTTCCGATCGAAGATAAAATAGGATTTCTCATACCCAGATCGAAAAAAGGTCCAATTACCACCCTTCTTTATTGGAGGAGTTCCAAATACTATGATGGTTCCGTTGCTTTATATATTTATTACGTCTGTAATTCAGCAATCCCAAAGTTTCTTTTTGATCCGATCAAATAAAATACGGAAAACTTTTTCATAACATAAATATTATTCAGAACTTTTCGGTGTGAAAAAAGTTTGTGACACTGAGATTCCGATAGATCAAATCGGAAATACTTAGTATTTCATACTGCCCTTTCGATACATAATTTAATGTTTTGAGAAACGAATTTTATCATATCGAATTCGAAGTGCCATGCTATTATTACTCAAGATTCTTATTTCATATGGCGAAGGCATAGACTTCTTTTTTTATCTCAAATAAAAAACTCATTGGCGCCAAGCGTGAGGGAATGCTAGACGTTTGGTAATTTCTCCCCCGACCAGGACAAAGGATCCCATTGAAGCGGCTAATCCCATGCATATTGTATGTACATCTGGTGGCACAAATTGCATGGTATCATAAACAGCTATTCCGGGTATTACCCATCCACCGGGAGAGTTTATAAACACATAAAGCTCTCTGTTACGATCCTCTATAGTGAGATATACCATAAGACCAATAAGTTGATTCGAGAGCTCATTATCAACCTCTTGGCCTAAAAAAAGTAATCTTTCTCGATAAAGTCGGTTGATTAGGATAAAATTGTATCCCTTAGGAACCGTACATGCACCTTTTAATGCATACGGGTCAAAAGAATCGTGAAAAAAAAAAAAAAGGCTCAATGTATAGATTTCGGCTCCTGCTCTTTTTTTAAAAGCAAAATTTTTCTAACGAAGGAGCTTTTTCTTCTATTTTTTATTGTAAGAAAGAAAAGTTTGTAAACCTTTCACTAGAATTTCACTCTAATATATAATCGAAAAAAATTCATTAAACTCGTTGAATTAACTTCTCAATTGATGTATTCTTTCATCGAGATACACCCTCAATCACGATGTCATTTTCTTGTTCCTGAATGGGCCTCTTGAATTCTTTTAGGTTTATGCTCTACTCCAGGTAAAGATAGGTCCGATTGTAATTTTCACATATAGGACAAATGTACCTACTACCATTTCTTTTTGCTACAAATTTTTGTTGAATCGGTTTCGTGTCTTCGGCCAAATTTTCGACGCATTCATCCTGTTTTACTCAATTGATTAATAGGGATCATTCCTATTTTTTAGTATAGGAAAAAAGATAATTTCTAATGAGGTATCAATTAATAACCTAGTCAACTATATAATATGGTAATACAAAATTTAGAATTAGAAATAAACGCAGCAATCATTGGTATATTACTAAGTTGGGGTTGTTCTAAACGGAGCCTAGATAATTTGATTGGTCCAACCAAGTCAACCATAAATTATTCTAATTGATAATATTAATCTGGATTCCCCTAAAATGGATCTAATTTCACTTCACGCTCCAATTTTTTGATAATCTTTCTTGGGCGAATCAGAGGATAGCTCGATCGGGGGAGAGAATGGGGAAATCCCATATGACCCAATATATCTGACAAGTCGCACTATATGTCAACCCAAGATGCATCTTCCTCTCCAGGGCTTCGAAAAGGTACTTTTGGAACACCAATAGGCATTTAATGAAAAAAAAAAATAAAGTAATCTATTTTACTTTGATGTGAAAACGTAATAGTGGGTTTAGTTTATTGTCCTCATAATATTGGTCTTTAGCATATCATTTTTTATCTATAGATTGGAGATTTGATAAAGGAAGTCAGAATGACTAACGACAAATTATTCTAAATATACCCGTCGAATGATGAACAAGTAGGGATCTGTTTGCTCATACAAAACGGTTCAACCACCCATTGCGTATTGATACTTATCGGGTATAGAATAGATCTGCTTCTCTTTGTTCCTATAAACAGAATTGTTCCATTATTACCAATAGAATAGAACAAATAGTAATCCTTACTTCACGATAATTCACTGAAAGGGGAGGCCCCTAGCATCATTTTTCCAATGCAATAAAGTTACATAGTGTCTATTTTTCTTTCATAAAGGGGTATTTCCATGGGTTTGCCTTGGTATCGTGTTCATACCGTCGTATTGAATGATCCCGGTCGGTTGCTTGCTGTCCATATAATGCATACGGCTCTGGTTGCTGGTTGGGCCGGTTCAATGGCGTTATATGAATTAGCAGTTTTTGATCCGTCTGACCCCGTTCTTGATCCAATGTGGAGACAAGGTATGTTTGTTATACCTTTCATGACGCGTTTAGGAATAACTAATTCATGGGGCGGTTGGAGTATTACAGGCGGAACTGTAACGAATCCGGGTATTTGGACTTACGAAGGAGTGGCCGGGGCACATATTATGTTTTCGGGGTTGTGCTTCTTGGCAGCTATTTGGCATTGGGTATATTGGGATCTAGAAATATTTTCTGATGAACGTACAGGAAAACCCTCTTTGGATTTGCCCAAGATCTTTGGAATTCATTTATTTCTTTCAGGGGTGGCGTGCTTTGGTTTTGGCGTATTTCATGTAACAGGTTTGTATGGTCCTGGAATATGGGTGTCCGATCCTTATGGATTAACTGGAAAAGTACAATCGGTAAACCCAGCATGGGGCGTGGAAGGTTTTGATCCTTTTGTTCCGGGAGGAATAGCCTCTCATCATATTGCAGCAGGCACTTTGGGCATATTAGCGGGCCTATTCCATCTTAGTGTCCGTCCGCCCCAACGTCTATACAAAGGATTACGTATGGGTAATATTGAAACTGTCCTTTCCAGTAGTATCGCTGCTGTCTTTTTTGCTGCTTTTGTTGTTGCGGGAACTATGTGGTATGGTTCTGCAACTACCCCAATCGAATTATTTGGTCCTACTCGTTATCAATGGGATCAGGGATACTTCCAGCAAGAAATATATCGAAGAGTCAGTGCTGGGCTAGCCGAAAATCAAAGTTTAACAGAAGCTTGGTCTAAAATTCCTGAAAAATTAGCTTTTTATGATTACATCGGCAATAATCCGGCAAAAGGGGGATTATTCAGAGCAGGATCGATGGACAGTGGGGATGGAATAGCTGTTGGATGGTTAGGCCACCCTATCTTTAGAGATAAAGAAGGACGTGAACTTTTTGTACGTCGTATGCCTACTTTTTTTGAAACCTTTCCCGTTGTTTTGGTAGATGGAGACGGAATTGTTAGAGCCGACGTTCCTTTTAGAAGGGCAGAATCGAAGTATAGTGTTGAACAAGTAGGTGTAACTGTTGAGTTCTATGGCGGCGAACTTAACGGAGTCAGTTACAGCGATCCCGCTACTGTGAAAAAATATGCGAGACGCGCTCAATTGGGTGAAATTTTTGAATTAGATCGTGCTACTTTGAAATCTGATGGGGTTTTTCGTAGCAGTCCACGAGGTTGGTTTACTTTTGGACATGCGTCGTTTGCTCTTCTTTTCTTCTTCGGACACATTTGGCATGGTGCTAGAACCCTGTTTAGAGATGTTTTTGCGGGTATTGACCCAGATTTGGATTCACAAGTCGAATTTGGAGCATTCCAAAAACTAGGAGATCCAACTACAAGAAAACAAGCCGTCTGATAGAACATTGCTGGGATATCTTTTGCTTCTTTTTTACTTTTACCTAAGGTATTAGAGAAAGCCTAATTTGAATCACTGCCATTTCTTTGACTCTTGTTTTTTCTTTATCCGGGAGATGATTCAAAATAAACAGGTATGAAAGTTATAATTGTAAACCACGATCGAACCTATGGAAGCATTGGTTTATACATTCCTCTTAGTCTCGACTCTCGGGATAATCTTTTTTGCTATCTTTTTTCGAGAACCGCCGAAAGTTCCAACTAAGAAATGATTTTTCATTATCTCAATTGAAGTAATGAGCCTCCCAAACTGTGGAGGCTCATTACTTCAATTAGTCTCCGTGTTCCTCGAATGGATCTCGTAGTTGTTGAGCGGGTTGCCCAAAAGCGGTATATAAGGCGTACCCAGTAAAACTTACAAGTAAACCAGATACAGAGATGGCGACTAGGGTTGCTGTTTCCATTATTATAGAATTTCAAGATCACAATGAATCTATGATAAGATTGTTTATTTACAACAGAATAGTATACAAAGTCAACAGATCTCAATTATTACAATAAGATTTATGGCTACACAAATCGTTGAGGAGCGCTCAAAAGCACGTCCAAAACAAACAGGTCTCGGGGGGTTGTTGAAACCGTTGAATTCGGAATATGGTAAAGTAGCTCCTGGCTGGGGAACTACTCCTTTGATGGGTGTCGCAATGGCTCTTTTTGCAATATTCTTATCTATTATTTTAGAGATTTATAATTCTTCCGTTTTACTGGACGGAATTTCCATGAATTAGATCCACAAGAATCATTAAGTCTCGGCTTTTCAATATAAAGTGACTAATTTAGGGCTCAGATTTCTACCCCATTCTATTTTGGTAGTTCGACCGCGAAATTTTTTTGTTTCTGTATTTCCGGAATATGAGTGTGTGACTTGTTAGAATTGATCCTAGTGCTAGTACAGAGAACCCATCTGTCATCTTGATAAAGATAGGTTTTTACCTCGTCGGATATTTATTCTAGTATTTGAAACACGAAATATATGAAATAAATTATGAAATAGTGGAACTATGATTTATATTGAATAGTTAGACCCCGTGGCCGGTCTCCAAACCATTTTCAAAGAATACGAAGCTAACAAATTCGAAATTAAAAGATTTTTCTTCTTTTAAACTCCTGTTTATGCTTATTTTAAGCCAAGGACAAAAGTTTCTTTGCTTTGGATTTTAAGTCATTATTATATTATCGATATTAATTATATTAATTATCGATTCATTAAATAAGTGATGATCCAATGGTTCTTACTCAGAGAAGCTTTGGGCTAAACTTTAAGTTTTTTTTGAGAATCATAATCATCGGGGGTGTAGTATGAATCTGAGGTTTTAATTAATTCATAGGGTCTTAACAAGAGAATTCCTATAAAAAAAAAAAAAGCCGAATTAGATACAAATCAAAATAATAATAAAAGAAATAGGGAACGAGAAGATTCAAGAGGCCTTTAACGATCACCATAAAGACAAATGAGCCAACTTGATGTTTTGGCACTATCACCATAAAGAAGAGTTGTCGGGTTTTTTTATTCTTTCGTCTCGTCAAAGAAGATTGAATCAAAAAAGAAAGTAATAAATTTCCAACTTTCTATTACACACCCGTTGCAAGCAGCCTTTGTGTGCTTTTGCTTGAGCTGTACGAGATGAAATTCTCCTATACGGTTCTCGGAGGGGGAGTCCTCTTGGTTTACCTATCTCAATAAAGTGTATGATTGGTTCGAAGAACGTCTCGAGATTCAGGCGATTGCAGATGATATAACTAGTAAATATGTTCCTCCTCATGTCAACATATTTTATTGTCTAGGAGGAATTACGCTTACTTGTTTTTTAGTACAAGTAGCTACAGGATTTGCTATGACTTTTTACTACCGTCCGACTGTTACTGAGGCTTTTTCTTCTGTTCAATACATAATGACTGAAGCTAACTTTGGTTGGTTAATCCGATCGGTTCATCGATGGTCGGCAAGTATGATGGTCCTAATGATGATCCTGCACGTATTTCGTGTTTATCTAACCGGTGGGTTTAAAAGACCCCGTGAATTAACTTGGGTTACAGGTGTGGTTCTGGCTGTATTGACTGCATCTTTTGGTGTAACTGGTTATTCCTTACCTTGGGACCAAATAGGTTATTGGGCAGTAAAAATTGTAACAGGCGTACCTGACGCTATTCCTGTAATAGGATCTCCTTTAGTAGAGTTATTACGTGGAAGTGCGAGTGTGGGCCAATCCACTTTGACTCGGTTTTATAGTTTACACACTTTTGTATTACCCCTTCTTACTGCCGTATTTATGTTAATGCACTTCCCAATGATACGTAAACAGGGTATTTCTGGCCCTTTATAGAGAAGAGAGATCATAGATATTTCAAATCAATCTTTATATCACTTGATAGAGGAACAACAGTATTTCATTGCTACACATATGGATTA